CGGATTTTGATGCCCGAAAGTTGGATTGGTTGGCCCCTACGCAAGGATTATATTGCCCCTAATTTCTATGAACTACAGGATGCTTATTGAATGATAAGAAACTTATCTTAGCTTACAAGACTCAAGAAGGAGTATTTTTACGTTCTTTCTCGTCTAGATAGAGTAACTGGACTCTCATGTCATTCGTATTATGATGGGATAAAAAAGGGGGGGTTCGAGGTTTATTTATATATAATTAATTCGAGTAAATTAATATTACCCAATATGCAATGCAAAGTATCATATCCATTGGGGGATGGGCGGAGCCAATAGGATGAATCAAAAGATACATCATGAACTATGTACCGCGCACATCACTTAGATGGGCCCCGGAAAGCAAAAAATGTGGGAAGGGGCGAAAAAAATGGGAAAATTAAGAAATGAAAAGGGATCAGATTGGATTTGTACTGGATCGGAAATGATCTTTTCTATTCCTACCCCTATACCCCTAAACCCTCTGAACAGACTAGACTTCTGTGTCTTTCAGACAACTTCGGATATGTATGGAGTATTAACATGAGCCAAAGGAAGGATAGTAGGGACAAACAAAAAAGAAGAAGGAATATATTCCTTTGCCGATCCACAAGGGTCGGGATGTATGTTGTAGATACCTCGATGAATAACTACTAGACTATGAATGTAACGAATATGTATTGTATCCCGATCCATATTCATTTTCTCTTTGTATATATACATTTCGATACATTAACCATATGCCAGGAACCAGATTTGAACTGGTGACACGAGGATTTTCAGTCCTCTGCTCTACCAGCTGAGCTATCCCGACCGTCCTCTATACATTATCCTACTGTAGGACATGTATCTGTGTCAATTAATTTAAAGGTACTAAAGAAACATTACAAGTCCTGGGATTTCTTTTTCTTTGGATTTTTTTTAAACCTTTATTTGTAAGGGATATGAACTATGAATGATTCAATAATGGGATTCCTTGTATATCCTTGTATACAAATAATACATATACATATGTTATGGTTATGTTCGTTTGGACATATACTGCATTTAGCTGCTGAAGCAAGAGAGAAACTGCTAGGATCCGTTTGTCAAAGAGTCGAGCGAATGAATATCATATCTAATTTGGACCCGCTTCCAATTTGGAAGCGCTGGCGAAAAAAGAGGATAAATGTTTAGGTCGTAAACTAGGCATTTATTGGGGATAGAGGGACTCGAACCCTCACGATTTCTAAAGTCGACGGATTTTCCTCCTACTACAAACAAATTGCATTGTTGTCAGCATTGACAGGTAGAATGGGACTCTATCTTTATTCTCGTTCGATCAGTCATTTCTCTCCCAGCCTTATACTCTGGAGTGAATGATTTTATCACTGAATATTTTATTTTTCTTTCAAATTGGAATCGATTCAGAACACAAGAGTTATGAACTAATTATTAATATATTTCATATATATTAATAAATATAAATAAGAAAATAAAAAAAAATAAGGATTCGGGTTGTGATTAATCGTTTGATATTTCAGTTGATATTTCAGTACATAGGATCATCCCCTCAGAGTTCCGATGGATAGATTCTTCTACCAACCCCTCAACCCCATTCGTTGGAACAGCTTCCATTGAGTCTCTGCACCTATCCTTTTTTGATTCTCGCTTTCTAGGAAAGGAACCCTTGTTTTCTGTAAACAGGATTTGGCTCAGGATTGCCCATTTTTCATTCCAGGGTTTCTCTGAATTTGGAAGTTACCACTTAGTAGGTTTCCATACCAAGGCTCAATTCAATCAAGTCCGTAGCGTCTACCAATTTCGCCATATCCCCCTTTCTTTCTTTTGAGGCCGGGACCCTATTGTGATTCCATTCCCCTCTTTCCTTTCTGTTAGAACCATTCAATTCATTAAATACCGATCCGATATCGGAAAAAAGTGCCTGCTCCTATTTTTAACCCTTTCAGCTCTACCAGACCAGTGTTTGGTTCAATCAGAACCAGAAATGATTCTATCATTGATGTATCCGCAATTCAATATGGATAGCTATATCCCACATATATCTGCCTCTCCTCCGCGCATTTTCCCTGCTCGATATGAAATAGTGGAACGGTCAATATTCTTCTTCTTTTTCCTATCTTTACGAATAAAATCAGAGGAGTGCATAATCTCATTATGATCCAGATTGCATTCTTAGGCTAGATCCGTTATAACTAAATAGACTAGCTTAGCTATAATAAGCTAAGATCACAGCAGCTTACTGAACTAACTCACTATTGTATTTTTATGTTATGTGAGTTGAGCCCGCTTAGCTCAGAGGTTAGAGCATCGCATTTGTAATGCGATGGTCATCGGTTCGACTCCGATAGCCGGCTTTTTCCTATCGATGTTTGATCCATGATTGATAATGTCTCCTTGAGATAAAGGAATAGTGAAAAGACTCTTCCCTTTTTTCTTCCAAATCTCGGGTTCCCGATCTATTATGTCTATGTCGCAGGAACTTACATTCCAATTCAATTATGAGTAAAAAACTTATTGGAGCAGTTGTATCTCTATAGAACAAATCGTGGGATACTTACTTACCATATATACATATATACAAAATAATACGGGTATTGATACAATTCATCTAATTTCTCTTTTTAGCATTAGCACTTCAGTGGGTTTCGCTTTGTTTATCGTTTAGTTCAGTCTTAAGGTTTATCCTATTCTTTAAAATAAGGAGTCTTTATGTCTCGTTACCGAGGACCTCGTTTTAAAAAAATACGCCGTCTGGGGGCTTTGCCGGGACTAACTAGTAAAAAACCTAGGTCCGCAAGTGATCTTAGAAACCAATCCCGCTCTGGGAAAAGATCTCAATATCGTATTCGTTTAGAAGAAAAACAGAAATTGCGTTTTCATTATGGTCTGACGGAGCGACAACTACTTCGATATGTTCGTATCGCTGGAAAAGCAAACGGTTCGACGGGTCAAGTTTTACTGCAACTACTTGAGATGCGTTTGGATAACATTCTTTTTCGATTGGGTATGGCTTCAACTATTCCTGGAGCCAGGCAATTAGTTAACCATGGACATATTTTAGTTAATGGTCGTCTAGTGGATATACCAAGTTATCGCTGCAAACCCCGAGATATTATTACTACGAAGGATAAACAAAGATCCAGAGCTTTGATTCAAAATCATATGGATTCATCCTCCAACGCGGAATTGCCAAAACATTTGACTCTGCACTCATTGCAATATAAAGGGGTAGTCAATCAAATAATAGATAGTAAATGGGTCGGTTTGAAAGTCAATGAATTGCTAATCGTAGAATATTATTCCCGACAAACTTGAACCTAAAATACCCAGCAAAGGTTCGGACAATTTTGTCCCTTTTTTCGCTGAAAGAAGTAGAGGGATTTGATCCGGATTTTGATCCCATTCACGTATCGCAAATGGATCAGCAGTGATATTTTCATTCACTGTCCGCTCTTTTCTTCCCCCTCTTTTTGTTCTTTTCCTTTTACGTATCACAGCACAGTAATTAGGAATAGAAAAAAATCTCTATAAAGAAAAGAAGGGTCTTTCTCTTCTCTTAGAATAACGGTATCAATTGGTATTTGATACATTGTGTGGTTGGTAACGTTGGTGAATTAGATGAGGATACGGAAAGAGAGGGATTCGAACCCTCGGTAAACAAAAGCCTACATAGCATTTCCAATGCTACGCCTTGAACCACTCGGCCATCTCTCCTACATAACCTTATCTTATTAATTATGACCCAGAAACCAAGTGAATAGCGAGTCACTCATATTATTTAGTACAGGTACGACCGATCCATTATCATATCAAACTTTTTGTCAAGGAACGATCTTCCTTCAAGTTTCGAGGGATAAAAAAGAAAAACGTATTCATCCTTGTCAAGACGACGGACACTCCCATCTTATTGATATTTGATTTCTACCGGATTAAACCAACGGGTTGGAATGAATCAACCGATGGATCCTTTCCAGTTTCATTTCAGATTTTTCAACAATAATCCCTCCCATGAGCTATGGATCTATTACAAATTGATGAATCATCTCATGGATTTTCATTCTATAATCTTATGGTGTCTACACGCTATGCACACAAAATGGATAGTTATCCTTACCCCATTTTTATCATGGAATGCTTATTCCATTTTTTTATTATCATAATGAAATCCAATTTGGGTTAGGTTATGATAGGATAGGTTATTGTTTATTATATTAGTATTAGAATCCGTAGAAAAAATTCCTTGATTCTTGCATTTCAATGAAATAGCTAATAGTCTCATTGGTATACTACTAAATTGGAATCGAAAATCCAACCGTATTCAAATAGTTCCTTATTGATCCCTTCCCAAAAGTACTGAGTAAAAGATCCACATTTTTTGATTTTATAATTAGTTTAATTAGTTATTAGTCTTTTTTTTTTTATGTCATTTCGTATCGTACAATTCCTTTGTTGTGGGATCATTTACCCGCGAGGGGTAATGAGAAGAATTATAAAATGGATTGCAAACTATGCCTAGATCTCGGATAAATGGAAATTTTATTGATAAAACCTCTTCAATTGTAGCCAATATCTTATTACGAATAATTCCGACAACTTCGGGAGAAAAAGAGGCATTTACCTATTACAGAGATGGTGCGATTTGATTCCTTTTTTCTTACTTACCACTCTATTTAATTTATTCTTATTCTTACAAAAAGAGACACGATTCGGTATGGAAAGAAAAAGATTGGTAAAAACCTACGCTTGGTGAAGGTGAAGTTTGGAGATAGAGCAATCCCTTCTGTCGTGTATCCTCGATTGATGCAACCTCAGATGCTTCAATTGTCCATTCTAGTATTGAGCGAAAGGTTACACCTATAGGTTCTGTATTGCATGTCAATTCTACTGTAATAGTGCCAATAGGTGGCATAGGGGAAGAAGCACTACACCTAGGAATCAACAAAACGAAAACTTTGTTATATAATTCCCCCTTCTTCTTATCGGGATCGGGACTACCAAGAATGGTTAGGACAACAAACATCCATCTCGTTCGTACTTTGGATACCCGTATAACCATCAAAGATCGTTGAAGTGACTAATTCCTGGAAATAGGGGGCGTTAAGAACAAAGAAATTGCTGGAGTTACCATTTTTCTCTAAGAAAGACCAACATGTTTGGTATTAAGTAAGAAAAGACCTCTTGCAGGAAGGCTGGCTAGAGATTTCTTGTAAAAACACTAGCCCCTGTCAGTTCATAAGGAAAATATTTAAATCTTTTTGGTTTGATTCCATGGATTATTTCCCTTAATATTATATTATGCGCAGAAGGGAGGAGCCGTATGAGATGGAAATCTCACGTACGGTTCTGGAACGGAGATTCTTGGAATGAACGACCGTAACGGATGTCAGCTCAATCTGAAGGAAATTATGCGGAAGCTTTACAGAATTATTATGAAGCTATGCGACCAGAAATTGATCCCTACGATCGAAGTTATATACTCTATAATATAGGCCTTATACACACAAGTAACGGAGAACATACGAAGGCTTTGGAATATTATTTCCGAGCACTAGAACGAAATCCATTCTTACCACAAGCTTCTAATAATATGGCCGTGATCTGCCATTACGTGCGACTATCTCTACTATAGAAATAGAAAGAAGGAAAGAAAGATCAAATCCGCTAGTATTAAAACCTCCTATTGCTAGTACTAGGAAATCTAAGGAGAAACAAAAAAAAATAGGCTTTCTACATATCCATTGTCCAAAGGGGAACGATTTTTAGAAGCTGTAGCAAAAAAACAGACTTCATAGAAGCCGATATATGAAGAACTAAGTATAGCCCATATACTAGATTCTATGGATAAAGGATCTAATTGATAAAAGAAGCACCGTAAAGATCAATTATTGAGGTTTTTGGCCGATACAATAAGACCTGCTTACTTATGTATGTCATAATATGACATAAAAGTTAGGAATCAACTTATGTAATAGGGTTGATCCACTAAGGTATTGAGCAGCGGTGTAGTATCAGATCCCAAGGAGAGTAAGTCCTTTTTTCTTATCGAAGAAAGTCTTTTTCAAAGATTCTATATGAATTTCTAGACGAAACCGAGATAGTTAACTTTCAGAAAACTCTAATGATAGAGGGAGATATCTATGCTTCATTCTTCTGAGAGTGGGAGAAGAGATAAAACTGATTATTGATCCAAATCGGAGTTTGAAACTCATGTAATTAACTTAACCTCTTCAGGTTATTTGATTTGGCTAATCCAAGAAGGGATAGATCTCCGATAAATCTCATTCAGCTAGATACGGTAGATTAAGAAAGATGTAACGCCAAAAAAGAGTTGACTGCTGAGCCGTATGAGGCAGGAAACTCTCAAGTACGGTTCTAAGGGAAGGAATTGACCTACCTATTCCGACCGGGGAGAAGAGGCCATTCGACAGGGAGATTCAGAAATTGCGGAGGCTTGGTTCGATCAAGCTGCTGAGTATTGGAAACAAGCCATAGCGCTTACTCCAGGTAATTATATTGAAGCACAGAATTGGTTGAAGATCACAGGGCGGTTCGAATAAGAACACTTTCTTTTTGAATTGAATTCACTTAAATTGTTTGTTGGATCCATCAAATAGATTGTTGCCCCGGGGGAATCAATAGAGGAATTTCATTATATCCCTTCTAAGATCGTTCTTTTTATTTCATTTGGTACCTTATAGGGGTAGACGATATATGCATATGGCACAGAATCTCTTCCTTTCTCTTAGCGATTGCTAACTAATCAAAAAGACGTCTAAAATCGATATCGGGATATTTCTTATCTTAGTCATTAGTAATGACTAATGAGAGATCTTGTGATTTGTAATGGCGTAATACGTTGCATGTAACGTAGCATACAAGTAGACCCATCTAGGCACTCATACATCGAAATATGAGTAGACTAGGTTGGGCCAAAAAGTCGTTTTTGGCTCGCGTCGGGAAGGGATTTACAAAAAAACGGTCCGTTGAGCACCTCATAGATATGTCATAATAGATCCGAACACTTGCCCCGGATAGACTTCCATATCATAATTGCTCATAATTGCTCTAGTGAATAACTAAGGAAAATTGTGGGGGATAGAAAGGAACTAATCATAAATACATAAATATATATTTCTCAGAGGTTCACTAATTACTTTACTGTTTGTTGGCGGGTCTCTTCGTATGTGTTGTCCGGAAAGAGGAGGACTCAATGATTATTCGTTCGCCGGAACCAGAAGTGAAGATTTTGGTGGATAGGGATCCCATAAAAACTTCATTCGAGGAATGGGCCAGACCCGGCCATTTCTCAAGGACAATAGCTAAGGGCCCTGATACTACCACTTGGATCTGGAACCTACATGCTGATGCTCACGATTTCGATAGCCATACCAATGATTTGGAGGAGATCTCCCGAAAAGTATTTAGTGCTCATTTCGGTCAACTATCCATCATCTTTCTTTGGTTGAGTGGCATGTATTTCCATGG